CTTTCTCCCCGGAGCTTGCTCTTTGGCGCGCTTCGCTTCCAGCGCCTACGCTTGCTGGGGAGGAACGACCCTACGCGAGCAAGAGAGCAAGCGGAGGTCCGGAACGACCCGGAGCGAGCAAGAGAGCAAGCGGAGGTCCGGAACGACCCTACGCGAGCAAGAGAGCAAGCGGAGGTCCGGAACGACCCGGAGCGAGCAAGAGAGCAAGCGGAGGTCCGGAACGACCCTACGCGAGCAAGAGAGCAAGCGGAGGGGAGGAACGACCCTACGCGAGCAAGAGAGCAAGCGGAGGCTCGAAAGAGCGCGCTAGTGCGCGCGTATAGAGTCCGCATTGCTTGCTGCGTAGGCTTTCTATTCTATTAGAGCCGGAGCTTGCTCTCGTGCGCGCGTAGGGTCCTTTATCCCCAGCAAGCGGAGGCGAGAAAGCCAGAGCGAGCAAGAGAGCAAGCGGAGGCGAGAAAGCCAGAGCGAGCAAGAGAGCAAGCGGAGGCGAGAAAGCCAGAGCGAGCAAGAGAGCAAGCGGAGGCGAGAAAGCCAGAGCGAGCAAGAGAGCAAGCGGAGGCGAGAAAGCCAGAGCGAGCAAGAGAGCAAGCGGAGGCTCGAAAGAGCGCGCGTCTGCGCGCTCCGTTTTCTCGCTTGCTGCTACGGCTTGAGAGCCAGCAAGCGTAGGCGCTGGAAGCGAAGCGCGCCAAAGAGCAAGCGGAGGCTCGAAAGAGCGCGCTAGTGCGCGCGTATAGAGTCCGCATTGCTTGCTGCTCTCCTTCGGACCCTACGCTTGCTCTTTGGCGCGCTTCGGGTCCTTTCGGACCTCCGCTTGCTGGGGAGGAAGGACCGTAGGCTTGCTCTCGAGCAAGCGGAGGCTGCTCGAAAACTACAAGCTAACGCGCTTTCCGTTTTCTCGCTTTCTCCGTTTTCTCGCTTTCTCGCTAGCTAGCTTTCCGTTTTCGAGCTTGCTCGACAGAATCCAAAATAGGTTTCTATTCCAGTGTAGACACCTCAACGAACTCATGTGGACACTCCTCAGCCCGAGGACAATCTCTCAAATACACATGTTGATGTTGACCCCTCTTTCTTTTCTTTGCTGATTCCTCTCAATGAAATTTGCCATGTTGCACTAAGTTACTTACGGATGTATGCATGCAGTCCGGGAACACTTTGGGGTGAACACCCATCCAAACAAGTAGGGTCAATAGTTCAGCATTTAGGCCGTAACATTTAGCAACAAAAAAATCTTTAACCCAACAAGTGCTCTCCGAACCAAGCTAGATAGTCTCCTATCACTAGGCTCACCAACCAACCTGGACTTTGATTCTTATTATTCCTACCGGATATCAAAACCATAAGGATTGTTTCCAGCCATGAGTTCCGATATGACATAAGCGCTTTTGGGTGGGCTGGGCCATTCCATCAAATCTTTGAGAAGAGGCCCAATCTCGTATTTGATGGTCGGCGTGGCGATAGGCTTCGCTTCTACGACTGCCTTCCCAGCCGTTGCAAACACTGAGCGAGAACGGTAAGGGACTCACAAACAATGTCGTTGCGCGGGGATGCGATTCGCCAAGCTGGGGCAAACAAAGCCGTCCGGCCCTACCGGATTAGGAATGCTCAGGCCTTTCCTTCGAAAGGAGACCCGGGAAAGAAAGAGCGTTGCTATTGACCGACCCTTTCGTAGTGACTTCGAATCAATAGGCCTCCCCTTTATTTCTCATTTTGTTTGAGGCGGGCCAAATAGAGAATGAAATGCAGAAATAAGGGTTGGGGCCTACAAACCTTTTCTTTTTGTTTAAGGGCTGCTCGCCCTACCGAAGTACCAAAGGCTTTCGAGACTGACACCTCCCTATTACACGACCTAAAAAAGGCTTTCAGTAGCGCCCTTAGAATCTAAGCATTTTGAAGCGCCAGTAGTTTGAGCTGTGGCCACACCAACCCTTTCGTTCTTATCGCTCTGGGTTTCGATCTATATGACCTCCCGGCGGTACAAAGTACACCTCTTCCGTAGAGGCAGGTAGTAACCTAACCTTTAAGAGTTTGTTCAAGGGGGGAGCTCGAAAACGGAAAGCGCGCGTCGTCTTTGAGAGCCAGCAAGCGTAGGTCCGGAACGACCCGTAGCGCGCTAGCAACAAAACAAGACGACGCGCGCGGAGGCTTGAGAGCCAGCAAGCGGAGGCTCGAAAGCCGGAGCGCGCTAGTGCGCGCGTAGTTTTCTCGCTTGCTCGCTCTGGCTTTCTCGCCGTAGCTTGCTGGGGATAAAGGACCGTAGGCTTGCTCTCGAGCAAGCGTAGGCTCGAAAGCCGGAGCAGCAAGCGAGAAAACGGAGCGCGCACTAGCGCGCTCCGGCTTTCGAGCCTCCGCTTGCTGGCTCTCAAGCCTACGCGCGCGTCTGAGTGAGAAAACAACAAGTACGCTAGCGCGTGTAGGGTCTACCCAGCAAGTGAAGGGGAGGTCCGGAACGACCGACCCTACGCGCGCCAGAGAGCAAGCGAAGGCGCTGGAAGCGAAGCGCGCCAAAGAGCAAGCGGAGGGTCCGAAGGAGAGCAGCAAGCTACGGCGAGAATCGAAAGCCGGAGCAGCAAGCAGAGGTCCGAAAGGACCCGAAGCGCGCCAAAAGAGCAAGCGGAGGCTCTAATAGAAAGCCGTAGCAGCAAGCGAGAAAACGGAGCGCGCACTAGCGCGCTCCGGCTTTCGAGCCTCCGCTTGCTGGCTCTCAAGCCGGAGCGCGCTAGTGCGCGCGTATAGAGTCCGCTTCGTTCGCGTCTGCGCTCTACGTTTTCTCGAGAGCGTCTGCGCTCTCCGTTTTCTCGAGAGCGTCTGCGCTCAGCAAGCGGAGGCTCGAAAGCCTCCGCGCGCTAGTGCGCGCGTAGTTTTCTCGCTCCCCTTCGCTTTTTTGCTTTCTTGCTTGTATAGAGTCCGCTTTGCTAGCTAGCGCGCGTAGGGTCTCCCCTCCGCTTGCTTGCTCGCGTAGGCTTGAGAGCCAGCAAGCGAGAAAACGTAGAGCGCGCTAGCGCGCGTAGGCTTTCTCGCCTCCGCTTGCTCTCTTGCTCGCTCTGGCTTTCGAGCCCGCGCTTGCTGGGGATAAAGGACCCTACGCGCGCACGAGAGCAAGCGGAGGCTCGAAAGCCTACGCGCGCGTCTGCGCTTTCTCCGTTTTCTCGCTCCCCTACGCTTGCTCTATCAATGGAAAGATCTCCGTGCGTGGCATGAGTTGGAATCCTAGAAAAGATCGATTTAGACTCCCTCCCCGGTCCCACGAAGATCTCTACGTATTTGTCCAGTTCAGGACAACTGAGATCTTCCGGTCTGCGCGCGTGGGAGCAGCTCAAACAAAGATGAGTCTGGTCTGAATTCAGGCCCTGCCCTTTTCCTTCGCTACTAGGAGAGTAAGCAACTTCTATTAGCGCCAGACCTTGAGTCGAATTGATCGTGTCATGTGCAACGTCCATCAATGATGGTTCATTAATGTCCATTGATTTAGACTCCTTCCCCCAGCAAGCGGAGGTGAGACCAGAGCGAGCAAGAAAGCAAGCAGAGGCGAGAATCGAAAGCCGGAGCAGCAAGCGGAGGTCCGAAAGGACCCGAAGCGCGCCAAAGAGCAAGCGGAGGGTCCGAAGGAGAGCAGCAAGCGGAGGTCCGAAAGGACCCGAAGCGCGCCAAAGAGCAAGCGGAGGGTCCGAAGGAGAGCAGCAAGCAATGCGGACTCTATACGCGCGCACTAGCGCGCTCTTTCGAGCCTCCGCTTGCTCTTTGGCGCGCTTCGGGTCCTTTCTCCCCAGCAAGCGGAGGCTCGAAAGCCGGAGCGCGCTAGTGCGCGCGTAGTTTTCTCGCTGGCTCTCAAGCCTCCGCGCGCTAGTGCGCGCGTATAGAGTCCGCTTCGTTCGCGTCTGCGCTCTTATAAACGCCGCGCGCTCAGGAAGGGTCTTTTTCACTTCAGAAGTGCGCTCATACGTATAGAGTCCGCTTCGTTCGCTAGCGCGCTTTCTCCGTTTTCTCGCTTGCTCTCAAGCAAGCGGAGGATAGAAGAGAAAGCCTACGCAGCAAGCAATGCGGACTCTATACGCGCGCACTAGCGCGCTCCGGCTTTCGAGCCCTAGCTTGCTCTTTGGCGCGCTTCGGGTCCCCTTTCGGACCTCCGCTTGCTGGGGAGGAAGGACCCTACGCGCGCTAGCAACAAAAGAAGACGCGCGCGTAGGCTTTCTATCTCAAGCCTACGCTTGCCCGAGAGCAAGCCTACGGTCCTTTCTCCCCGGAGCTCGCTGGCTCTCAAGCCTCCGCGCGCGTCTGCGCTCTCCCTTTTCTCGAGAGCGTCTGCGCCCAGCAAGCTCCGGGGAGAAAGGACCCGAAGCGCGCCAAAGAGCAAGCGTAGGCTCTAATAGAAAGCCGGAGCAGCAAGCGAGAAAACTACGCGCGCACTAGCGCGCTCCGGCTTTCGAGCCTCCGCTTGCTCTCTTGCTCGCGTAGGGTCGTTCCTCCCCTCCGCTTGCTCTCTTGCTCGCTCCGGGTCGTTCCGGACCTCCGCTTGCTCTCTTGCTCGCGTAGGGTCGTTCCTCCCCTCCGCTTGCTGGCTCTCAAGCCTCCGCGCGCTAGTGCGCGCGTAGTTTTCTCGTTCGCTAGCGCGCTTTCTCCGTTTTCTCGTTCGGTAGCAAGCGGAGGCTCTCAAGCCGGAGCGCGCGTCTCGTTTTGTTGCAAACGTACTACGGCTTCTCAAACCACAAGTGCGCTCATACGTAGTTTTCTCGCTTGGTTTGACCTCCCGTAGTGGTCCTCGCTTTTAATAAAGCGGAGCGGGGCCGTACTTGCTCAGCGTGCCCCCCTTTCGTCGAGTGCCCCGCCCGGTTCACTGGGCTGTTGGCCTACCAAGCACTTGCCCGCTGCTCTTGCCGCCCGCCAAGCGGGCGGAGCGCTCGTTATCTTGACTGTTTTCTCTGCTGGGGCCCACTCCTATTGCTCTAGCCATAAGCTATGGCAGCTCCAGCTCGCAACCACAGGGGCCCGCCCTGCGAGGCCAGAGTGGGCTCAGTGGTCAGTCCCCATTCGAGTTACGTTAGGGGGTCTTTCGTTTTTGCCAGATCTATAGAGATACTACGAGTCCTCCGTCCCAGATTCCATCGCCGCGGCCATCTGGTTCACCGGTACTACCAAAAAGTCTCATGCTTACGTTACTCTTACTGATGGTTTTATTATCTTGGACCACGAAGACCCCGGTCGTGCTTCTGGTTTCCATTCCCATCATCATATTGATGAAAAATCTCCTCGTGCTCCTGCCATAAGAACTTGGAGTCCGTATCATGGTGAAGGTAAGGTAACGCTGTGATTCTTGCTCAAAAAAGAGACCGAACGCGTTCGAGTTATTGGCTCGTCCAACCTGGCAGCATTCATGAGTCGTTCGTTCAACTGTTCCTCGGAGACACGGTCGAGAAGTACCATGCATGGTTGCCCCCCGTCCTTTCTTTCTCTCGGTCCCACCCAGCAAGATATGGCTCAGCCAAAAAAGGTGAGCGCCCCCGCGCGAGCCTTATTTTTTTAGTAAGCGAGAAAACGGAGAAAGCGCAGACGCGCGCGTAGGCGTGAGAGCCAGCAAGCGGAGGCGCTGGAAGCGAAGCGCGCCAAAGAGCAAGCGTAGGGTCCGAAGGAGAGCAGCAAGCAATGCGGACTCTATACGCGCGCACTAGCGCGCTCCGGCTTTCGAGCCCTAGCTTGCTCTTTGGCGCGCTTCGGGTCCCCTTTCGGACCTCCGCTTGCTGGGGAGGAAGGACCCTACGCGCGCTAGCAACAAAAGAAGACGCGCGCGTAGGCTTTCTATCTCAAGCCTACGCTTGCCCGAGAGCAAGCCTACGGTCCTTTCTCCCCGGAGCTCGCTGGCTCGAAAGCCTCCGCGCGCGTCTGCGCTCTCCCTTTTCTCGAGAGCGTCTGCGCTCTCCGTTTTCTCGAGAGCGTCTGCGCTTTCTCCGTTTTCTCGCTTGCTTGTAGTTTTCGAGCATACTCTTTTTTTTGCTCTCTTGCTCGCGTAGGGCTTCCAGCGCCTCCGCTTGCTCTCTTGCGCGCGTAGGCGTGAGAGCCAGCAAGCGTAGGCGCTGGAAGCGAAGCGCGCCAAAGAGCAAGCGGAGGCGAGAAAGCCGTAGCGCGCTAGTGAGAAAACAACAAGTACGCTAGCGCGCTCTTTCGAGCCTCCGCTTGCTCCCTAAAGACTAAAGAAATGGATTCAAAAAAGGGGGACTTCTGCAACGGGCTATGCCACCCAAACCAAGAACGGGAAGTCGCATCCGTCCCATCGCAAGCACCTACAATGTCATGATCACATTGGTTTACCCTTTTTTCTTTGGTAGTTCAACGGACGGTCGCCCCTCCAACAAGAAAAGGTATAAATATGGAAGCTTCTCTGCCATTTGGATCGGAGAATTTATGGAGGAAATCGGGTTTTAAATTTCCAGAAACCACACGATTGTATAGCCAAAGGGAATACGCCGCGCCTAAAATCATCCCCAGCGCTGCTAATGTGGCTACTAAGCTATTTCTTTGGAAAGCTCCTACTAAGATGGGAAATTCTCCGATAAAGCTGCTAGTACCAGGTGAACTCATATTGGCCAAAGTGGAAGAGAAGGAAATGGTAGGGAGATTCGGCATGGTGCTCACTGAACCTCCGTAATATCTAACAAGTCGAGTCTTATGTCGGTCATATAGAACACCAACACATAGAAAAAGGGCTGAAGAAACCAGTCCATGACTTAACATCGGTGGAATGCTACCTCCAATTCCCTGTATGTTCGATAGAGCCAAAGATTCCCCCCGGAGTACGCCGATTACCCCCCGAACCGTACAAGATAGTTACCACCTATCATAAGGCTTTCTAACTTCACTTCTTTTTCTGGTCGTTCCGCTCTGTCGATCGATGGTAGTAAAAGAGATCTGTAACCCCCCGAAATTATTTGAAAATGGCTTCCTGCTTCCTACCCATAGTTAGCATCTATCTCCCCGGGTCATACTTTAGTATCACATCGTAGACCCCACCCCAACTCTATCTTCCTTATCAGTGAACCGGAACATAGTGCATAGGTACTCTTCAATGCAGCGGGGACGAGACGACGTGACATACTACGATCACGTACAGAAGTGCTGCCCAGGCTCGGCAATATGGAACCTCTCAACAGCTCCCGTTCTGCGGCGTGGTGGCAGGACCGATAGGGGATTGGCTCCGGGTGTAGATAGGGTCAAATATGCAGGAGTCATGCAAAGACATAGGCCCCTTCCCTTCTCCTTTGGATGAATGGGGTGGTTTAGAAGGCGCTTTCCGATCTACGGTCCCTCGGAGCGAAGGGGCAGGTAGTTAGGGCCCTCTTCATTCCAGCTATGTGCTGTGCGGCTCCCGCGAAGCGAATGAAGGGAGCAATAGAGCGAGAAAACGGAGAAAGCGCGCTAGCGAACGAGAAAAGGTAGTATTCGCGCAGACGCTCTCGAGAAAAGGTAGAGCGCAGACGCGCGCGGAGGCTTGAGAGCCAGCAAGCGTAGGCGCTGGAAGCGAAGCGCGCCAAAGAGCAAGCGAAGGGGAGAAAGGAAGGACCCGCAGCGCGCCAGCAAGCGGAGGCTTTATAGCCGGAGCGCGCTAGCTAGCTTTCTCCGTTTTCTCGCTTGCTGCTACGGCTTTCTATTCTATTGAGCAGCCTCTGCTTGCTCTCTTGCTCGCTCCGGTCTAGCCTCCGCTTGCTCTCTTGCTCGCTGCGGCTGTCTCGCCTCCGCTTGCTCTCTTGCTCGCGTAGGTCTAGCCGGAGCAGCAAGCAAGCGGAGGTCCGGAACGACCCGTAGCGCGCTAGCAAACTACGAAAACAAGAATCCGACGCGAACGAGAAAACGGAGAGCGCAGACGCTCTCGAGAAAACGGAGAGCGCAGACGCGCGCTACGGCTTGAGAGCCAGCAAGCGTAGGCGCTGGAAGCGAAGCGCGCCAAAGAGCAAGCGGAGGCTCGAAAGAGCGCGCTAGTGCGCGCGTATAGAGTCCGCATTGCTTGCTGCTCTCCTTCGGACCCTACGCTTGCTCTTTGGCGCGCTTCGGGTCCTTTCGGACCTCCGCTTGCTGCTCCGGCTTTCTCGCTTTCTCCGCCAGCGGCTTATGTAGTGGTCGGCCTTCTATAAGCGACTTGTCGAGTCTACGAAGCTTTGCTTCTTGTAGTCGGCCCGTAATGCCTCTCTTCATTTGCTTGCCTCCTTCCAGCTCTGAATACTTAGCCCCCTACTAAAGATTCTATTCATAAGGGTCTTTTTATGTTGTCGTGACGATTTGGTTAGGCCGACTACTATACTATAGGCTACTTCTAGCTTCTATAGTGGCCCTTCCACTTTGGTGTAGTTGTTCTTTGTATTGGTACTGAATGAACATATCAAACAAAGGCGAGCCCTTCTCCGGCCTGGGAAAAGCAGCGAACTCTAGAAGCTAGAGCGTTGTTCACCTTTGGACACGAACACTATTCCGTTCTCAGCGGAAACCCGCCTTAGAGATTGAACGTCGACAACTCTTATTGCCATTCAATCGTTGACAGCGCTGATAGCTTGTAGTGAACAGCCCCCTTATGAAACCAACCAAAGCAGCCTTTGGTACTTAAGGTTGTAGTTAAGGTTTGGAACCCTTGCATGATAGAAAGCCGTTTGCTTGTTGCCAAAGCCAGAGCCTTTCTTTTGAATCAAAGTAGGTCGCGACTCTTGTATTTGAGTCGGTCGGGGGAAGCTCTCACGCCTACGCGCGCTAGCGCGCTCTCCGTTTTCTCGCTTGCTCCGCTTCCTCGTCTTGCTTCTGGCAAAGCTTCTTCTACTTTGCTTGCTTCTCTCGCGCTTGCTTGCGCGAAGGCTTTCCTTTTCGCTAGGTCCAAAAGCTTCCGTCAAAGCGAAAGATCTGATCCAACCCGCATATTGAGCGCAGCTGATATGCGGCTACGGCTAGGCGATCATATCATGCCATAAAAGATTTCTTTATGTATAGAGAGATCAGATCCCCTAGATATACGGATAGAATAGATGTTCATGGATAGACAGCCATTCCATTGATTCGTCAGTTTTGGGGCTGAAAAAGCTCGTCAATCCAAATGAATCATTCTTCTGGTCTCTCTTCGCCCCCCGCCCCGAAACTGACCCACAGCACAGCGCCCATTCGCTTCGCGCGCGGGAAGGCAACGAAGTTCAGTTCATGAGACCGCAGCGCGGAGTGGGGCAGCCGCGACACGAAGTTCCTTACCTTAGCTGGATATCGCTGGTGCCACCTAAACGGTAGGTAGTCGGCGGATGTGTGACGTTTGGAGTTGTCGTTCGTGCACCTGTCCCCAATGGAAGAATGAGTGATCCGTTCCCCTGCAGATCATGGCCTTACCACTCGGTCCCCGATGGCCAGCGGGGGATTCGGTATAGCAGCTCACGTTCGTTTGCGCTGCGCGTTCCCGCTGGACTGGACACGTGTTAGCGGTAGGAAGTAAGGTTCCGAAAGTGACTTCGGTTCGCCAGTTCAGGCTTAACTCCTCGCTTTACGTTAGCGGACCTAGAGGTCGGGCCGGGGCTCTGCGCTCTTTCTTTCTGTGTGGGACGATGCCGAGGGGAGAAGGGAATGCGTCGAGGCGGCCAACAACAACAACACAACTACATTTTGGCTTTTCCCTCCATGAGATGAGCCCAGTGCATTGGACCGATGGATAAGAGAACTGAGCTGGCCCAAAAAGCGCTTGGGCGCTCTACATACGATGTAGACTCCATCAGATACATATCGATCTCTTTCTGATGGATCAAGAATAGATAGTTGTCTCATCAATAGATAGAAAGAGGAGATTTCCCCTGAAACTTGAGAGATTCCCTCTCTATCCATTCCTACTCTTTCGATCTATCAGAACAGATCAGGCTATCTATCAATCGATTTGAAAATAGCACGTTCATATTTTTCGTTCATTTCCGCCACGCCAACATAGATAGCCGCCATAAGTTGAAGCAAGCGAGAAAACGGAAAGCTAGCTAGCGAGCGAGATTGTAGTTTGAGAGCCTGCGAGAAAAGGTAGTATGCGCGCACTTCAGAAGTTCAAAAGACCCTTCCTGAGCGCGCGGCGTTTATAAGAGCGCAGACGCTCTCGAGAAAAGGTAGTATGAGCGCAGACGCTCTCGAGAAAAGGTAGAGCGCAGACGCGAACGAGAAAACGGAGCGCGCACTAGCGCGCGGAGGCTTGAGAGCCAGCGAGAAAACGGAGCGCGCACTAGCGCGCTCTTTCGAGCCTCCGCTTGCTCTTTGGCGCGCTTCGGGTCCTTTCGGACCTCTGCTTGCTCCCCTTCGCTTGCTTTCGAGCCTACTCTTTTTTTTGCTCTCTTGCTCGCTCCGGGTCGTTCCGGACCTCCGCTTGCTGGCTCTCACGCCTACTAGCTTTTGTCGCTAGCGCGCTCTCCGTTTTCTCGCTTGCTCGCTTAACGCCCTTTCATTCTTATTCACGAATGAATTGGGAAAGCCAACAGAAAGATTCGATTCTGACTTCGTAGAGCCGGTGCTGCTGTTGCCTGCGCGTAGGGCCGTCCCCCACTCCCGTCCCGGGGCGCTAAGGGCTTTTTGTTTTTGGAATAGACGGCAGTGTTTTGCTGACGCCTCGAATCAAGCTTTTGTTGCGACATGCTATGTTTTCTCCCCCATTGCTAGTAGGTTGATGGGTCGCACGCCCGGCACACATGTTTTGGCCTTGTGTTTCCATAACTAAAAAAAATAGGTGACCTAACGGCCGCCGCCCGACTAAACATACCAATAGTCACCAGATTCATATGGGCTACTGAGGAGTAAGCAATGATCTTCTTAAGATCGATCTGTCTTGAAGTGGTCAAGGAAGTATATATTATAGCAATCGCGCTTGGAGTATAAATGAAAGGAGTGGAACAAAGTGTCGCTTCGGGAAAGCAGGGTATAGAAAATCTTAAAAACCCGTAGGTTCCCAATTTTAAAGGAATTCCTGCCAAGATGACGGATCCTGCCGTAGGTGCCTCTACATGAGCTTCGGGTAACCAAATATGAACTGGTACCATAGGCACTTTGACGGCGAAAGAGGCGAAAGAAGCAATCCATAGAAAGATTTGGCGCCGCTCACTAAATTCTGTGGTTAATGAGATTTGTAAATCGGTGGTTCCTGTTTGGAGAAGAATCAACAGAATAGCTAATAGCATAAAAACAGATCCAAGTAAAGTATAAAGGAAAAACTGATATGCTGCCTTGATCTTTCTTTGTCTCGAACCCCATACCCCTATAATAATGGTAGAGTAAGGGGTGGCCCCAAAGCGGAATTGACCGGTGGTGGTTGGTCGAAGCTCCAGTAGGTAGCCACTCCCTTCTCAGGGAACCGTACGTGAGACTTCCGCATCATACGGCTCCGTCCCGAGCTTCCGTCGTCGGCCCTTGTCATTAGACCACTATCTATGCATGTATTTTCAGCCTGGACTCTCGAATCTTTTGCTTCTTGGGTGGTGGCGAACAATGCAGCTTGCGTTGCGGGAGATGCCCGCCCGTATGGCCCGGCCTGCTTCTCGCCCGAAAGAACCGCTTACTAGCTAGCCGGACTAGTGGGGCCCCCATCTGGAGACATACTGAAAGCCATGCCTTTCGAACCAGCGCTAGAACGGAGCGAGCAAGAGAGCAAGCGAGAAAACGGAGAAAGCGCGCTAGCGAACGAGAAAAGGTAGAGCGCAGACGCGCGCGTAGGCAGCCAGCAAGCGGAGGGGCTGTAAGCGAATTGAGCGCGCGGATTCTTGTTTTGTTGCTAGCGCGCGTAGGCTTGAGAGCCGGAGCTTGCTTTCTCGCTAGCTAGCTTGTAGTTTTCGAGCTTCAAAAGAAAAGGAAAAAAGGGCTCGTTGGGAAGAGGATGGAGTGCGGCCTGTAGAGCACATGTAACGCACAGTCGGGTTGTTCACGCAGCGGATCTCTCTATAGATATCTAAAGATGGAGAGAGAGAGATGTGAAAGTAATAGCCTTATGTTATGGCCGCCCCCCGACTTACGGCCTTTACGCTACTACTACAGTAATGTGAGCGGTTCAAATTGGTTTGATCTTTCCCAATTATCCTGGCCGAAACTTGTACGCAGCACTTGTACGGAGGTGCATGCATACAGGTTTGGAACTCTTTTCTTATCTGAATCTTAAGAAGAGGACCCTACCCTATTCTCGAACCTTCTGTCGAGCTCTACCCTGCCCGCATTTCCTTTTGAAGGGGGCAAAAGAAATGTCTCCACCTGCTGCCAACAGTCTTTCTTCGGAATTCTACTGAGCAAGCGGAGGCTAGACCGGAGCGAGCAAGAAAGCAAGCGGAGGGGCTGTAAGCGAATTGAGCGCGCGGATTCTTGTTTTGTTGCTAGCGCGCTACGGGTCGTTCCGGACCAGCAAGCGTAGGTGCTGAAAGCCGGAGCGCGCGTCTTCTTGTTTTGTTGCTAGCGCGCGGAGGCTTTCGAGCCCTAGCTTGCTCTTTGGCGCGCTTCGGGTCCTTTCGGACCTCTGCTTGCTTTCTCCGTTTTCTCGC